GTTAATGTAGCTTAAAATCAAAGCAAGGCACTGAAAATGCCTAGATGAGTGCTCCAACTCCATAAACACATAGGTTTGGTCCCAGCCTTCCTGTTGACTTTCAGTAAACTTACACATGCAAGCATCCACATCCCGGTGAGAATGCCCTCTAAATCTCCAAGACTAAGAGGAGCGGGTATCAAGCTCACACCTGTAGCTCATAACACCTTGCTTAACCACACCCCCACGGGAGACAGCAGTGACAAAAATTAAGCCATAAATGAAAGTTTGACTAAGTTATATTGATTAGGGTTGGTAAATCTCGTGCCAGCCACCGCGGTCATACGATTAACCCAAGCTAACAGGAATACGGCGTAAAACGTGTTTAAGCACTATACCAAATAGAGTTAAATTCTAATTAAACTGTAAAAAGCCATAATTATAATAAAAATAAACGACGAAAGTAGCTCTACAATAGCTGATACACTATAGCTAAGACCCAAACTGGGATTAGATACCCCACTATGCTCAGCCCTAAACATAAATAATTTTATAAACAAAATTATTCGCCAGAGTACTACCGGCAACAGCCTAAAACTCAAAGGACTTGGCGGTGCTTTATACCCTTCTAGAGGAGCCTGTTCTATAATCGATAAACCCCGATAGACCTCACCAATTCTTGCTAATACAGTCTATATACCGCCATCTTCAGCAAACCCTAAAAAGGAACAAAAGTAAGCGCAATCACAACACATAAAAACGTTAGGTCAAGGTGTAACCTATGAAATGGGAAGAAATGGGCTACATTTTCTACCTTAAGAAAACCAACATACGAAAGTTATTATGAAACTAATAACCAAAGGAGGATTTAGCAGTAAACTAAGAATAGAGTGCTTAGTTGAACTAGGCCATGAAGCACGCACACACCGCCCGTCACCCTCCTCAAGTAACTATAACGCACTTAAACCTATTTACACGCGCCGACCATATGAGAGGAGACAAGTCGTAACAAGGTAAGCATACTGGAAAGTGTGCTTGGATAAACCAAGATATAGCTTAAATAAAGCATCTAGTTTACACCTAGAAGATTTCACACACCATGAATGTCTTGAACTATTCCTAGCCCAAGCCCCTATTCTCAACTTAACAACCTCAATAAATTAAAACAAAACATTTACCCTAATTTAAAGTATAGGAGATAGAAATTTTAAGCATGGCGCTATAGAGAAAGTACCGCAAGGGAATGATGAAAGAATAAAATTAAAGTACAAAAAAGCAAAGATTACCCCTTGTACCTTTTGCATAATGAGTTAACTAGCAAAAACCTTAACAAAACGAATTTCAGCTAAGTAACCCGAAACCAGACGAGCTACTTACAGACAGTTTATTAAGAACCAACTCATCTATGTGGCAAAATAGTGAGAAGATCTATAAGTAGAGGTGACACGCCTAACGAGCCTGGTGATAGCTGGTTGTCCAGAAAATGAATCTTAGTTCAGCTTTAAAGATACCAAAAATATATACAGATTCCACTGTATCTTTAAAAGCTAGTCTAAAAAGGTACAGCCTTTTAGAAATGGATACAACCTTAACTAGAGAGTAAGATTTAACAACATCATAGTGGGCCTAAAAGCAGCCATCAATTAAGAAAGCGTTAAAGCTCAACAATTCAAACAATACTAATTCCAACAACAAATAACAAGCTCCTAGCCCCAATACTGGACTACTCTATTACTAAATAGAAGCAATAATGTTAGCATGAGTAACAAGAAACACCTTCTCCTTGCATAAGTTTAAGTCAGTATCTGATAATACCCTGACCATTAACAGTAAATAAAAATAACCTAACAATAAATTATTTATTAACCACACTGTTAACCCAACACAGGAGTGCACTTAGGAAAGATTAAAAGAAGTAAAAGGAACTCGGCAAACACAAACCCCGCCTGTTTACCAAAAACATCACCTCCAGCATCCTTAGTATTGGAGGCACTGCCTGCCCAGTGACAAACGTTAAACGGCCGCGGTATCCTGACCGTGCAAAGGTAGCATAATCATTTGTTCTCTAAATAAGGACTTGTATGAACGGCCACACGAGGGTTTTACTGTCTCTTACTTCCAATCAGTGAAATTGACCTTCCCGTGAAGAGGCGGGAATAAATAAATAAGACGAGAAGACCCTATGGAGCTTTAACTAATTAGTCCAGAGAAAATTAAGCTCTAACCACTAAGGGATAAAAACACCCTCCATGGACTAACAGTTTTGGTTGGGGTGACCTCGGAGAATAAAGAATCCTCCGAGCGATTTTAAAGACTAGACCCACAAGTCGAATCAAATTATCGCTTATTGATCCAAAAACTTGATCAACGGAATAAGTTACCCTAGGGATAACAGCGCAATCCTATTCAAGAGTCCATATCGACAATAGGGTTTACGACCTCGATGTTGGATCAGGACACCCCGATGGTGCAACCGCTATCAAAGGTTCGTTTGTTCAACGATTAAAGTCCTACGTGATCTGAGTTCAGACCGGAGTAATCCAGGTCGGTTTCTATCTATTATGAATTTCTCCCAGTACGAAAGGACAAGAGAAATAAGGCCAACTTCAAACAAGCGCCTTAAATTAATTAATGATATTATCTCAATTAAACGTAAACATAACCCGCCCTAGAAAAGGGCTTAGTTAAGGTGGCAGAGCCCGGTAATTGCGTAAAACTTAAACCTTTATACTCAGAGATTCAAATCCTCTCCTTAACAAAATGTTCATAATCAACATTCTAATACTAATTATCCCTATTCTCTTAGCCGTAGCATTCCTTACACTAGTTGAACGAAAAGTCCTAGGCTACATACAACTTCGAAAAGGCCCAAATGTTGTAGGCCCATACGGCCTACTCCAACCCATCGCCGATGCAATCAAACTTTTCATTAAAGAACCATTACGACCAGCCACTTCCTCAATTTCTATATTTATTCTAGCACCCGTCCTAGCCCTGAGCCTTGCCCTAACCATATGAATCCCTCTACCTATACCCTACCCCCTTATCAACATAAACTTAGGAGTCCTTTTTATACTAGCCATATCAAGCTTAGCTGTATATTCAATTCTTTGATCAGGCTGGGCCTCCAACTCAAAGTACGCACTTATCGGAGCCCTACGAGCAGTAGCACAAACAATTTCATATGAAGTAACACTAGCAATTATCCTATTATCAGTCCTCCTAATAAATGGATCCTTCACCCTCTCCACACTAATTATTACACAAGAACAAATATGATTAATTTTCCCAACATGACCCCTAGCAATAATATGATTTATCTCCACACTAGCAGAAACAAACCGAGCACCATTTGACCTCACTGAAGGTGAATCAGAACTAGTCTCAGGTTTTAACGTAGAATATGCAGCAGGACCATTCGCCCTATTTTTTATAGCAGAATATGCAAACATCATTATAATAAATATCTTCACAACAACCCTCTTCCTGGGAGCATTTCACAACCCATACTTGCCAGAACTCTACGCAGTAAACTTCACTGTCAAATCACTATTACTAACAATTACCTTCCTATGAATTCGAGCATCCTATCCTCGATTTCGCTATGACCAACTAATACACCTACTATGAAAAAACTTCCTACCCCTAACACTAGCCTTATGTATATGACACGTATCTCTTCCCATTCTCTTATCAAGCATTCCCCCACAAACATAAGAAATATGTCTGATAAAAGAGTTACTTTGATAGAGTAAATAATAGAGGTTCAAGCCCTCTTATTTCTAGAACTATAGGAATTGAACCTACTCCTAAGAATCCAAAACTCTTCGTGCTCCCAATTACACCAACTTCTAGTAGTAAGGTCAGCTAATTAAGCTATCGGGCCCATACCCCGAAAATGTTGGTTAATATCCTTCCCGTACTAATAAACCCAATCATCTTCCTTATTATCCTAATAACCGTTATACTTGGAACCATAATTGTCATAATCAGCTCCCACTGATTACTCATCTGAATTGGATTTGAAATAAACATACTCGCTATTATCCCCATTATAATAAAAAAACATAACCCACGAGCTACAGAAGCATCAACCAAATATTTCCTAACCCAATCAACAGCCTCAATACTACTAATAATGGCAGTTATCATTAACCTGATATTTTCAGGCCAATGAACTGTAATAAAACTATTCAATCCAACAGCATCCTTACTTATAACAATAGCCCTCGCCATAAAACTAGGAATAGCCCCATTCCACTTCTGAGTCCCCGAAGTAACACAAGGCATCCCCTTATTCTCCGGCTTAATCTTACTTACATGACAAAAATTAGCACCTATATCCGTACTATATCAAATCTCCCCATCCATTAACCTAGACCTAATCTTAACCCTATCAATACTATCAATTATAATCGGAGGCTGAGGAGGACTAAACCAAACCCAATTACGAAAGATTATAGCCTACTCATCAATTGCTCACATAGGCTGAATAACAGCAGTCCTACCATACAACCCCACCATAACATTACTAAACTTAATTATCTACATTATTATAACCTCCACCATATTTACTCTATTTATAGCCAACTCAACCACAACCACTCTATCATTATCACACACATGAAATAAAATACCCATCATGACAGTCCTAATCCTCATTACCCTCCTATCAATAGGAGGTCTTCCCCCACTATCAGGGTTTATACCAAAATGAATAATCATCCAAGAAATAACAAAAAACAACAGTATCATCCTACCTACTCTCATAGCAATCACAGCACTACTAAACCTGTATTTCTACATACGACTCACATACTCTACTACACTTACAATGTTTCCCTCCACAAACAATATAAAAATGAAATGACAATTTTCCACTACAAAACAAATAACCTTCCTACCAACAATAGTTGTACTATCCACTATACTACTACCACTCACCCCAGTTCTATCTATCTTAGAATAGGAATTTAGGTTAAACAGACCAAGAGCCTTCAAAGCCCTAAGCAAGTATCATTTACTTAATTCCTGATAAGGATTGCAAGACTATATCTTACATCAATTGAATGCAAATCAACCACTTTAATTAAGCTAAATCCTCACTAGATTGGTGGGATCCACCCCCACGAAACTTTAGTTAACAGCTAAATACCCTAAACAACTGGCTTCAATCTACTTCTCCCGCCGCGAAAAAAAAAAGGCGGGAGAAGCCCCGGCAGAATTTGAAGCTGCTTCTTTGAATTTGCAATTCAATATGTTAATTCACCACAGAGCCTGGTAAAAAGAGGCGTCTCACCTCTGTCCTTAGATTTACAGTCTAATGCTTTAACTCAGCCATCTTACCCATGTTCATCAACCGTTGATTATTCTCAACCAATCATAAAGACATCGGTACCCTATACCTTTTATTTGGCGCTTGAGCTGGTATAGTAGGAACCGCTCTAAGCTTATTAATCCGCGCTGAACTAGGTCAACCCGGAACCTTGCTCGGAGACGACCAAATCTACAACGTAGTTGTAACCGCACATGCATTCGTAATAATTTTCTTTATAGTAATACCTATTATAATTGGAGGATTCGGTAACTGACTAATTCCTCTAATAATTGGTGCCCCAGATATAGCATTTCCCCGAATAAATAATATAAGTTTCTGACTTCTCCCTCCCTCTTTTCTATTACTCCTAGCATCCTCAATAGTTGAAGCCGGAGCAGGAACTGGCTGAACCGTATACCCCCCTCTAGCAGGCAACCTAGCCCACGCAGGAGCCTCAGTAGACCTAACCATTTTCTCCCTACACCTGGCAGGTGTTTCCTCAATTTTAGGGGCCATTAATTTCATCACTACAATTATCAATATAAAACCCCCTGCAATATCCCAATACCAAACCCCCCTGTTTGTATGATCAGTATTAATCACTGCCGTATTACTACTCCTCTCTCTTCCTGTGTTAGCAGCTGGTATTACAATATTACTAACAGACCGAAATTTAAACACAACCTTTTTTGACCCAGCAGGAGGAGGGGATCCTATCCTATATCAACACCTATTTTGATTCTTTGGACACCCCGAAGTCTATATTCTCATTTTACCCGGATTTGGAATGATCTCCCACATTGTAACCTACTATTCAGGTAAAAAGGAACCATTTGGGTATATAGGAATGGTATGGGCTATAATATCAATTGGATTCCTAGGATTTATTGTATGAGCCCACCATATGTTTACAGTAGGAATAGACGTCGACACACGGGCCTACTTCACATCAGCTACCATAATTATTGCTATCCCTACTGGAGTAAAAGTCTTCAGTTGACTAGCTACACTTCACGGAGGCAATATCAAATGATCCCCTGCTATAATATGAGCCCTGGGCTTTATTTTCCTTTTCACAGTTGGAGGCTTAACAGGAATTGTTCTAGCCAACTCTTCTCTTGACATTGTCCTTCATGACACATACTACGTAGTTGCACATTTCCACTACGTACTGTCAATAGGAGCTGTATTTGCTATTATAGGAGGGTTTGTGCACTGATTTCCACTATTCTCAGGCTACACCCTTAATGAAACATGAGCCAAAATCCATTTTGCAATTATATTTGTAGGCGTAAATATAACCTTCTTCCCACAACATTTCTTAGGATTATCCGGTATACCACGACGATACTCTGACTACCCAGACGCATATACAATATGAAATACTATCTCATCTATAGGCTCATTCATCTCACTAACAGCAGTTATACTAATAATTTTCATTATCTGAGAAGCATTCGCATCTAAACGAGAAGTTTTAACTGTAGATCTAACAACAACAAACCTAGAGTGACTTAACGGATGCCCTCCACCATATCACACATTCGAAGAACCTACATACATTAATCTAAAATAAGAAAGGAAGGAATCGAACCCCCTATTATTGGTTTCAAGCCAACACCATAACCACTATGACTCTCTCAATAAATGAGATGTTAGTAAAATATTACATAATCTTGTCAAGACTAAATTACAGGTGAAAATCCTGTACATCTCATATGGCATATCCCATACAACTAGGATTTCAAGACGCAACATCACCTATCATAGAAGAATTACTGCATTTTCACGATCACACACTAATAATTGTCTTCCTAATCAGTTCACTAGTACTTTACATTATTTCACTAATACTAACAACAAAATTAACACATACTAGCACAATAGACGCACAAGAAGTAGAAACGATCTGAACTATCCTGCCAGCCATTATTCTAATCTTAATTGCCCTCCCATCTCTACGAATCCTATACATAATAGACGAAATTAATAACCCTTCCCTCACAGTAAAAACTATAGGTCATCAATGATACTGAAGCTACGAGTATACAGACTACGAAGATCTGAGCTTCGACTCCTACATAATTCCAACATCAGAATTAAAACCAGGAGAACTACGACTACTGGAAGTGGATAACCGAGTTGTACTACCCATGGAAATAACAATTCGAATATTAATCTCCTCTGAAGACGTACTACACTCATGAGCTGTGCCTTCTTTAGGACTAAAAACAGACGCAATCCCAGGTCGTTTAAATCAAACAACCCTAATATCAACCCGACCAGGCCTATACTACGGCCAATGTTCAGAAATCTGCGGATCAAATCACAGTTTTATACCAATTGTCCTCGAACTAGTCCCACTAAAATACTTTGAAAAATGATCTGCATCTATACTATAAGATCATCAAGAAGCTATATTAGCATTAACCTTTTAAGTTAAAGACTGAGAGCGCAGCACTCTCCTTGATGGTATGCCACAACTAGATACATCAACATGACTTATAATAATCTTATCAATGTTCCTAACCCTTTTCATCATTTTCCAACTAAAAATCTCAAAACACAACTTTTATTTTAACCCAGAGCTAACATTAACAAAAACACCAAAACAAAATACCCCTTGAGAAACAAAATGAACGAAAATCTATTTGCCTCTTTCATTACCCCTATAATTCTAGGCCTTCCCCTTGTTACTCTTATTGTCCTATTCCCTAGTTTGCTATTTCCAACATCAAGCCGACTAGTAAACAACCGCCTCATTTCTCTCCAACAATGACTACTCCAACTTATCTCAAAACAAATGATAAGCATTCATAATCCTAAAGGACAAACATGAGCACTAATATTAATGTCTCTAATCCTATTTATTGGGTCAACAAACCTACTAGGCCTACTACCCCACTCATTTACACCAACCACTCAACTATCAATAAACTTAGGCATAGCCATCCCTCTATGAGCAGGAGCCGTCATCACAGGCTTTCGTAACAAAACCAAAGCATCACTTGCCCATTTCCTACCACAAGGGACACCAACCCTATTAATCCCAATACTAGTAATTATCGAAACTATTAGCCTTTTTATTCAACCAGTAGCTCTCGCTGTACGGCTAACAGCCAATATTACAGCAGGACACCTATTAATCCACTTAATCGGAGGGGCCACACTCGCACTAATAAGTATTAGCACCACAACAGCCCTCATTACATTTATTATTCTAGTTCTACTAACAATTCTTGAGTTCGCAGTAGCCATAATCCAAGCCTACGTATTCACTCTCCTAGTAAGCCTATACCTGCACGACAATACATAATGACACACCAAACCCACGCTTACCACATAGTAAATCCAAGCCCTTGACCCCTTACAGGAGCACTATCCGCCCTCCTAATAACATCAGGCCTAATTATATGATTCCACTTCAACTCAACAGCCCTACTCATGCTTGGCTTAACAACAAATATACTTACAATATATCAATGATGACGAGACATCATCCGAGAAAGCACCTTTCAAGGACACCACACCCCAACCGTCCAAAAAGGCCTCCGCTATGGCATAATTCTCTTTATTATCTCCGAAGTCCTATTCTTTACTGGATTTTTCTGAGCGTTTTATCACTCAAGTCTAGCTCCTACCCCTGAACTGGGAGGCTGCTGACCTCCTACAGGTATCAACCCACTAAATCCACTAGAAGTCCCATTACTTAATACCTCCGTTCTCTTAGCCTCGGGAGTCTCAATTACCTGAGCCCACCATAGCCTCATAGAAGGCAATCGTAACCACATGCTGCAAGCCCTGTTTATTACTATCGCACTAGGCGTTTACTTCACATTATTGCAAGCCTCAGAATATTACGAAGCACCATTTACTATTTCAGACGGGGTCTATGGCTCTACCTTCTTTGTAGCCACAGGCTTCCACGGACTACATGTCATTATTGGATCCACTTTCTTAATCGTCTGCTTCTTCCGCCAACTAAAATTCCATTTCACCTCTAATCATCACTTTGGCTTCGAGGCTGCTGCCTGATACTGACACTTCGTAGACGTAGTATGACTTTTCCTCTATGTCTCTATCTACTGATGAGGCTCATATTCTTTTAGTATTAATTAGTACAACTGACTTCCAATCAGTTAGTTTCGGTCCAATCCGAAAAAGAATAATAAACCTGATACTAGCCCTTCTAACTAACCTCACTCTAGCCACACTACTTGTTATTATCGCATTCTGACTCCCCCAACTAAATGCATACTCAGAAAAAACAAGTCCCTATGAATGTGGGTTTGATCCTATAGGGTCAGCTCGCCTCCCTTTTTCCATGAAATTTTTCCTAGTAGCCATTACATTTCTCCTATTTGACCTAGAAATCGCACTCCTTCTACCACTACCATGAGCCTCACAAACAACTAACCTAAGCACGATACTCACCATGGCTCTTTTCCTACTTTTCCTATTAGCTGTAAGCCTAGCCTACGAATGATCCCAGAAAGGATTAGAATGAACCGAATATGGTATTTAGTTTAAAGCAAAATAAATGATTTCGACTCATTAGATTATGATTAAAGTCATAACTACCAAATGTCTCTCGTGTTTATAAACATTATAATGGCTTTCGCAGTATCTCTTACAGGGTTATTAATATACCGATCCCACCTAATATCATCTCTTCTATGCCTAGAAGGAATAATATTATCCCTATTCATCATAGCCACCTTAATAATCCTAAACTCGCACTTCACCTTAGCCAATATAATACCCATTATCCTATTAGTCTTCGCAGCCTGCGAAGCAGCTTTAGGTCTATCCCTACTAGTAATAGTATCCAACACATATGGCACTGACTACGTACAAAATCTTAACCTGTTACAATGCTAAAATATATTATTTCTACAATAATACTCATGCCCCTAACCTGATTATCAAAAAATAACATAATCTGGATTAACTCCACAGTACATAGCCTGTTAATTAGCCTCACAAGCCTACTTCTCATAAACCAATTCGGTGATAATAGCCTTAATTTCTCATTAATTTTCTTCTCTGACTCTTTATCTACACCACTATTAATTCTAACCATATGACTCCTCCCCCTAATATTAATAGCCAGCCAAAATCACCTATCAAAAGAAAATCTAACCCGAAAAAAACTATTTATCACTATACTAATTCTGCTACAGCTATTTCTAATTATAACATTTACCGCCACAGAACTAATTCTTTTCTATATCCTATTTGAAGCAACACTAATCCCAACACTCATCATTATTACCCGATGAGGAAACCAAACAGAACGCTTAAACGCAGGTCTTTACTTTTTATTTTATACACTGATAGGATCTTTACCTCTGCTAGTTGCACTCATCTATATTCAAAATACGATAGGATCCTTAAACTTCCTAATTCTTCAATACTGAGCACAACCAATATCTAATTCCTGATCCAATGTTTTCATATGACTAGCATGCATAATAGCCTTTATAGTAAAAATACCTCTATACGGCCTTCACCTCTGACTTCCCAAAGCCCACGTAGAAGCCCCCATTGCAGGCTCCATAGTCCTTGCAGCAGTCCTACTGAAATTAGGAGGATATGGTATGCTACGAATTACATTACTTCTAAATCCAGTAACTGACTTCATAGCATACCCATTCATTATATTATCTTTATGAGGCATGATCATGACTAGCTCAATCTGCCTGCGCCAAACAGACTTAAAATCCCTCATTGCATACTCCTCTGTCAGCCACATAGCACTTGTAATTGTAGCTATCCTCATTCAAACACCCTGAAGCTACATAGGGGCCACAGCCCTAATAATTGCCCACGGCCTCACATCTTCTATACTATTCTGCCTAGCAAACTCTAACTACGAACGAATCCACAGCCGAACAATAATTTTAGCCCGTGGCTTACAAACGTTTCTTCCATTAATAGCCACCTGATGACTCCTAGCAAGCCTAACTAATCTAGCCCTACCTCCCACAATCAACTTGATCGGAGAACTATTCGTAGTTATATCAACATTCTCTTGATCCAACATTACAATTATCTTAATAGGGCTAAATATAGTAATCACCGCCCTATATTCCCTTTATATACTAATTACAACACAACGAGGTAAATATACCCACCACATTAACAATATTTTACCCTCCTTCACACGAGAAAACGCACTCATATCACTACACATTCTACCTCTATTACTTCTATCCCTAAACCCAAAAATTATTCTAGGACCCCTGTACTGTAAATATAGTTTAAAAAAAACATTAGATTGTGAATCTAACAATAGAAGCCATTACCTTCTTATTTACCGAAAAAGCATGCAAGAACTGCTAATTCTATGCTTCCATGTCTAACAACATGGCTTTTTCAGACTTTTAAAGGATGGTAGTTATCCATTGGTCTTAGGAACCAAAAAATTGGTGCAACTCCAAATAAAAGTAATAAACATATTCTCTTCCTTCACACTAATAACCCTACTCCTATTAACTATACCCATCATAATAACAAGCTCCTACACCTATAAAACCTCCAACTACCCGCTCTACGTAAAAACAACTATCTCATATGCCTTCCTCACCAGCATAATTCCTACAATAATATTCATCCATTCAGGACAGGAAGCAGTTATTTCAAACTGACACTGACTAACAATACAAACTCTTAAATTATCTCTCAGCTTCAAAATAGATTATTTCTCAATAATATTTGTCCCAGTAGCACTATTCGTAACATGATCTATTATAGAATTCTCAATATGATACATACACTCAGACCCCAACATCAACCAATTCTTCAAATACCTACTCCTATTTCTTATCACCATGCTCATCCTCGTTACTGCAAACAACCTCTTCCAACTATTTATCGGCTGAGAAGGAGTTGGAATCATATCATTCCTACTTATCGGATGGTGATACGGACGGGCAGACGCAAACACAGCAGCCCTGCAAGCAATCCTATATAACCGCATCGGCGACATTGGATTTATTCTAGCAATAGCATGATTCCTAACCAACCTCAACACCTGAGATCTTCAACAAATCTTTATGCTAAACCCAGACAACTCCAACCTGCCCCTAATAGGCCTAATTCTAGCTGCAACCGGAAAATCCGCACAATTCGGCCTACACCCATGACTACCCTCCGCAATAGAAGGCCCAACCCCTGTCTCAGCACTACTCCACTCAAGCACAATAGTTGTAGCAGGCATTTTCCTTTTAATTCGTTTCTACCCACTAACAGAGAACAACAAATTCGCTCAATCAATTATATTATGCCTGGGAGCTATTACCACACTATTTACAGCAATATGCGCCCTCACCCAAAATGATATCAAAAAAATTATTGCCTTCTCCACATCAAGTCAATTAGGCCTCATAATAGTCACAATCGGTATTAACCAACCCTACCTAGCATTCCTCCATATCTGCACTCACGCCTTCTTTAAAGCCATGTTATTCATATGCTCCGGATCTATCATCCACAGCCTAAATGATGAACAAGATATCCGAAAAATAGGAGGACTATTCAAAACAATGCCATTCACCACGACAGCCCTAATCATTGGCAGCCTCGCATTAACAGGAATGCCTTTCCTCACTGGCTTTTACTCCAAAGACCTAATTATCGAATCTGCCAACACGTCATATACCAACGCCTGAGCCCTCCTAATAACACTAATCGCCACCTCTTTCACAGCAGTCTACAGCACCCGTATTATTTTCTTCGCACTCCTAGGACAACCTCGATTCCCAACCCTCATTACCATTAACGAAAACAATTCCTCTTTAATCAACTCCATCAAACGCTTACTAATTGGAAGTCTCTTCGCAGGATTCATCATCTCCAACAATATTCCTCCAACAACAATTCCCCAAATAACTATGCCCTACTACCTAAAAATAACAGCCTTAGCAGTTACAGTCCTAGGCTTTATCCTAGCCTTAGAAGTCAGTAACATAACCCACAACTTAAAATTCAATTATCCATCCAACGCCTTTAAATTTTCTAACCTCCTAGGATATTATCCTATAATTATTCACCGTCTAACCCCCTACCTAAACCTAACAATAAGCCAAAAATCAGCATCCTCCCTCCTAGACCTCATCTGACTAGAAAATATCCTACCAAAAACCACCTCACTAATTCAAATAAAAATATCAACCATAGTTACAAGCCAAAAAGGCCTAATTAAACTATATTTCCTCTCCTTCCTAATTACAATCCTCATCAGCATAATCTTATTTAATTTCCACGAGTAACTTCCATAATCACCACTACACCAATCAACAAAGATCAGCCAGTTACAATAACTAACCAAGTTCCATAACTATATAAAGCCGCAATTCCCATAGCCTCCTCACTAAAGAACCCAGAATCTCCCGTATCATAAATAACCCAATCCCCTAAACCATTAAACTCAAATACAATTTTTACCTCCTCATCCTTCAACACATAATAAACCATCAAAAACTCTATTAATAGACCAGTAATAAACGCCCCTAAAACAGCCTTATTAGAGACTCAAATCTCAGGATACTGCTCAGTGGCCATAGCCGTCGTATAACCAAATACCACCATCATACCTCCTAAATAAATTAAGAAAACTATTAAACCCAAAAAAGACCCTCCAAAATTCAACACAATCCCACAACCAACCCCACCACTCACAATTAAACCTAGCCCCCCATAAATAGGTGAAGGTTTTGAAGAAAACCCTACAAAACCAATCACAAAAATAATACTCAAAATAAACACAATGTATGTTATCATTATTCCTGCATGGAATCTAACCACGACTAATGATATGAAAAACCATCGTTGTTATTCAACTACAAGAACACTAATGACCAACATTCGAAAAACTCACCCACTAATAAAAATTGTAAACAACGCATTCGTCGACCTCCCAGCCCCATCAAATATTTCATCATGATGAAACTTTGGCTCTCTCTTAGGCATCTGCCTAATCTTACAAATCCTAACAGGCCTATTCCTAGCAATACATTACACAGCCGATACAACAACAGCCTTCTCCTCCGTTACCCATATTTGCCGAGACGTTAACTACGGCTGAATTATTCGATACATACACGCAAACGGAGCATCCATATTCTTTATCTGCCTATTCATACACGTAGGACGAGGCCTCTACTATGGGTCCTACACCTTCATAGAAACATGAAATATTGGAGTAATTCTCCTATTTGCAACGATAGCCACAGCATTCATAGGCTATGTCCTTCCATGAGGACAAATATCATTTTGAGGAGCTACAGTGATCACCAACCTCCTCTCAGCAATTCCATATATTGGCACAAACCTAGTCGAATGAATCTGAGGGGGTTTTTCAGTAGACAAAGCAACCCTCACCCGATTCTTCGCCTTCCACTTCATCTTCCCATTTATCATTGCAGCCCTTGCTATAGTTCACCTACTTTTCCTGCACGAAACAGGATCTAACAACCCCACAGGAATCTCATCAGACGCAGACAAAATTCCATTTCACCCCTACTACACTATCAAAGACATTCTAGGCGCCTTATTACTTATTCTAACCCTAATAATCCTAGTACTGTTCTCACCTGACCTACTCGGAGACCCAGATAATTACACCCCAGCAAACCCACTTAACACACCCCCTCACATCAAACCCGAATGATACTTCCTATTCGCATACGCAATCCTACGATCAATTCCAAATAAATTAGGAGGAGTCCTAGCCCTAGTTCTCTCAATCCTAATCCTTATCCTTATACCACTTCTCCACACATCCAAACAACGAAGCATAATATTCCGACCAATTAGCCAATGCCTATTCTGAATTCTAGTAGCAGACCTACTAACACTCACATGAATTGGAGGACAACCAGTCGAACACCCCTACATTATTATTGGACAATTAGCATCTATCATGTATTTCCTCCTAATCCTAGTATTAATACCAATAGCTAGCGCCATTGAAAATAACCTTCTAAAATGAAGATAAGTCTTTGTAGTATATTAAATACACTGGTCTTGTAAACCAGAAAAGGAGTACAACCAGCCTCCCTAAGACTCAAGGAAGAAGCTAAGGCCCCACTATCAACACCCAAAGCTGAAGTTCTATTTAAACTATTCCCTGAAACGTTATCAATATACCCTCACAAATACAAAGAGCCTTCCTAGTATTAGATCTACTATAAACCTTCAAAAATCAACACAAACTTTATACTCCATAGCCCCATACACGACAATACACACCATAATAGTATATTTTTAGATCACATACCCACTACGTGCTACACACCACATAATATTGCCCAAGCAATAAAATTAACCCCACACAAACACGCTATGTATATAGTACATTACATGGTTTGCCCCATGCATATAAGCAAGTACAGTAAGAATTAATGTAATAAAGACATAATATGTATGTAGTACATAAAATTATCTAGTACATGCATATAAGCAAGTATTTAAGTTTCATTAAAAGTACATAGTACATATAACTGCTTGATCGTACATAGCACATTTAAATCAAATCTATTCTTGACAACATGCATATCCTGTCCATTAGATCACGAGCTTGATAACCATGCCGCGTGAAACCATCAACCCGCTTGGCAGGGATCCCTCTTCTCGCTCCGGGCCCATTAATTGTGGGGGTAGCTATTTAATGAATTTTATCAGACATCTGGTTCTTTCTTCAGGGCCATCTCATCTAAAATCGCCCACTCTTTCCTCTTAAATAAGACATCTCGATGGACTAATGACTAATCAGCCCATGCTCACACATAACTGTGCTGTCATACATTTGGTATTTTTTAATTTTTGGGGATGCTTGGACTCAGCTATGGCCGTCTGAGGCCCTGACCCGGAGCATTAATTGTAGCTGGACTTAACTGCATCTTGAGCATCACCATAATGGTAAGCATGCGCATCACAGTCAATGGTCACAGGACATAAAAGTACTATATCTCGTACTACCTATTTACCTCCCCCTGCTTCCCACTATCCCCCTATATATCTCCTACCATTTTTAACAGACTCCCCCCTAGATGCTTATTCAAATTAATTGCATTCCCAATACTCAAATTGGCACTCCAATCAAGGCAGGTATATAAGTGCCTGGGTCTTCCCCATGACCCTCTGACCCTTG